CTGTTTCCACCTACGTAGATAGGATATTTTAAGAAGTGAACGTCTTTCTTAGTAGCGGGGTCCGGGGAAAGAATAGGAAAGGTCATTTCACTATATTTCTGACCAGGAACAGGGCCTATGACAAGAATATTTTTTTGATTGGGGCGATAGCTCTGAAAAGACAGATTACCCATCTTTTCTTTTATCTCGGGGGAAATACGATCGGGAGGGGCTAATTCAAAACCCTCTGGTAAAATAAGAACAGCCCCTACATTCAAAGCCCCTTTTTTACCATTAGCAAGAACTTGTTTCAGTTGCGTATCATAAGGAATTCGAACAACTGCTTCAAATACAGTATCGGGAAGTATCGCTTGCGGAACCTCAATATCCACCGGTTTATTAGCTAAATGGCAATTGGCGCATACAATACGTCCAGTCGCTTCTCGTGGATTTTCATAACCCTGCTGTGCAAAAATGGGATATGCATTTGAAATGGGTGTACGAGTTATTATATATATCATGAGCGATACGGAAATAGATCGAGTAATCTGTTCCTTTATCCAAGAAAAATTATTTCTAGTTTGCATGGTCCAATCATTGATCCCGAAAATTTCTACAATAAATTGGGGTAGGTCACTAATGGAGTTTCCTATCCACGATTCTGTTATTTACTGGAATAATTTGACTCGATTAATATATAGGAATATAGGATGAATCTCCGGGATGGGTAGAAATAGAAAGCAATTTTCAATGTTTTGCTTATGTACAACTGCAAAGTAAGAAACATTATAATTGGATTAAGTAGACTATTTTTTAGTCATTCATTGAATGATAAATCACTACAAGTGACGGAGATACGCGATTTAAATAACGGAAAATCCAATATTTGAAAATTGTATCTAGAATGACTGGAAAAGTTGAAACAAGGCCAGATATAATTTGATCATTATGAACAAATCCAAAATCCTTGTAGACAAAGCCAATCATCAATTCCCAACCATGGGGCGAATGAAATCCAATACATAAATCGGTTAATAAAAGAAGAGAAAAAGCTTTTATTGTGTCACTTAAGTTATATAGGAATTCCTGAGCCCAAGAGTTAAGAATAACAAGTTCTTTATTACCCAAAATAGAATAACCACTTAGAATAATGAAACATATTATATTTGTCGAGAAGTGCAAAATCGTATGAATACGACCCTCATTGTGTATCTTGATTAATTGGATTGTTTCTTTGTGAATTCCTATACGAAGGTTTTGTAGATGTGTCTCCGAGTATTCCTTGATCATTTCTTCTAAGAAGAGGAGTTCCTTTAATTCTATGAATTTTTCTAAAATACTCTTTTCTTCAATATCATTCAAAAAAGTTTCGGATTGACTAGGATTCCACCAATAAGTAACCCACGATTCCAGACTTTTTTGAAATAAGAGAGAAATCCACCAGGGCAAAAATACTATAGATGCAAGATATAAAAGAGGAGTGAATGCTTTCTTTTTTGCCATTTTTTCATCTGTGAATTGTTAATGAACCCATCTCATTCGTCGACTCTATGTAATCTAATATTTCTCTCACGCATCAGTTCTATTACAAGTTATCGAACCTATGAATCTATTCACTATTTTTGATTTGTGATTTCTTAGGCCTTGAATCTAGAAAAAAAGACAGAAATAGACGAAAAATTCGAATGAATAAATAATAAAGAATAAAAAAGTATTGTTTCCCTATAGTAAAATTCGAAAGTAAAATTCGAAGCACATATCTCCTTTCGATGAATGCCCCGAAAATTCAATCTAAAATTCAATATTCAATTTCAATAATGAATATAAATATTTTTAATATTTTGATACGAAAGAACTCCTTTTCTATCATTAGATAAAAATAGCTAAGATTTCTAAAAAATTTAACTGACTATGAGTAGTCAGGGATAGAAGAATTGAGGGAATTTTCTGAAGAATCTTGTGAAATGAAAAAAGGGTGGCAAAAAACGACAGAAAGAAATTGGCTAGTTATCATTATAAGAGATCCAATTTTTTGGTCATTAAGGAGCACAAAAAGAAGCGTCGAAAAAATGACAAGATATTATCTATCTGAATATAAAGTCTCAATTCCAACAAGTAAAAAGCAAGTCAAAAGGGGGGATATTTCCTTATTTCGAAATGGTTTATTATGAGATATTTCGATTTTTTATTCATTTTTTATTTAATTGAGTTGTGTATATATCGATACATATAAAAGATACCCCAAAGAGTTTTTTTTATACTTGTTCCATATAGTCTGCTTTAACTCGAATGAATGTTCTGAAGAAACATCAATTAAGTTATGTTCTAGAAAAAGAGGATTCTTGCATTTTTGCCCTCCTGCTGAGAAAGCATTCATTTCTCGGTAAAATAACTTCAAATTAAAATACTTCAATTGGTACACGCAAGAAATAGGCCAATTCCGCAGCTTTTTGTTCCATTTCCCGTGGAGTAAAATTCTCATCAGTACGAGTCAATGGAATGGCTCCCTGGCCTCTTATATCCATATAAAGGACACGCCGAGCATAAATACCCTCTTTAACTTCTATTCTGACGGATTGAATATCTTTTATAAGAAATCGGAGGAAGACCCGACGATTTTTTCCAGGAAATCCCCAACGAAAGATACACACTATTCCGTCTTTTATATCAAATCGATCATAACCACTACCTACATTCCACGAAATTGTGCACCACAAATAGGAGCTAATAAAAAGACCCGCGATCCCATAGAAAGACATCACAATTCCTTGTGGAAAAAAAACGATTTGCTGAGACGGAAAGAAAGATATCAAATTTCTACCAAGATAACTCGAGGTTCCAACCAACAAGAATCCTAATGAACCTAAAAAAAGGATAATAGCCCAGCATAAATTACTTATTTTTCGAGCCCCCTTTATAGGTTCTATCCATATATGTTCTGATCGACAACTCATACTTGATCCCGTTGCTTTTTTGGAATTGAGAGAATACCCCAAATGAATTTGACTTTAGTCTGTTTGTTTCCGAAGTAACTCGCATCAACTAGCACTAGTTTGAACTAGTTTGATGTGAACCTTTAGGAGTAATTCATTAAATTGGTTAGATCTAAACTAATAACATACCCTTCGTATCACTCACTAAAGATAGCCACATACATATAGATAGACCGGCTTTACAGCTCAGCCATCCGCCGATTCGGGTTTATTTGAAAATAGCTAAAATATAGCATTTTCTGGAGACATAAGAATTTTTCGGCGGAAGCCGCTTATACCATATTTTGCTAAAGGATATCTGTGTTATGATACAAACGTAAAAAAAATAGATGAGATTTTGTGCCATCGGCTCTAAACAATCTTGTTTTTTTGAACATGAAGAAATAAAGAAGCCATTGCGATTGCCGGAAATACTAGGCCTACTAAAGGGACCAAAATAGAGGGAAAGTTAAGAGTTGTCATAGAATGGGTACCTCGATTGACTATTTGTACCTGTTATTATTATTTAGATTTTATATTTATTATTTATAATATCAATTTAGAATATAAAGATATCTTATTATATATCTTATTATATATAAGGATATCTTACTTATTATAATTTGAGAATTATTATTATTATATAGATATAAGTATCTATCTAAGTGAGTATATAATGTAGTTTTTTATCTTTCTACATGAAGGATTTGAAAGGATATGGATGAGATATTTTTTTCTTCATTTTTTGCTCTTGTCTTCGAATTTCATTTATTAAGCAAAAAGCTTATTAAAAATGAATTAGATTCTACTTAGTTAGATTCTATTTATATTGAATTATATTGAAGGGTTTGTTAGAATCCCATCCAGTAGGGATTCTTAGTCAAAATAGGATTATCGTAAGATATAGAAAGATAAAAAATTCTATATTTAATAGATTTGAATTATATATGACGAGAAGAAGATCTTTTTTTTTTTTTTTTTTTTTTTTTTTACTTTACGAAAATAAGAATTTCATCTTTTATCTTGTTGATAAATAATAATGAATATAGAAAAGGGGACGGATTTTCAATTTGATGTGACTTTTGATTCTTTATACAATTAGATCTTATGTCAACAAAGAAAACCCCATTCGTCTAATTTTTACTTGGATTCCGATAAACTAATTAGATAAACTAATTACTTGTTTGCTCAAAATAATTGAACTGAATGTTTTAATTTTGATTCAAAGGAAAGAAAGTGTGGAGTTGAAATAACTCACTCAGAACGCTTTTTAAAGGATTACGTGGTACGATTAAATCGAATAAGCCCTTCTGGAATAAATACTCAGCCGCTTGTGAACCGTCGGGTACTGTTTTATTCAATGTTTGTTCAATTACTCTTTTACCCGCAAAGGCAATGTAGGCATTGGGTTCAGCAATAATGATATCCCCCAACATACCAAAACTAGCTGTCACCCCACCGGTAGTAGGAGATGTAAGGATTGGTACATAGAATAACTTTTTATTGGATTGATAATCATATAAAGCAGAAGAGATTTTAGCCATTTGCATCAAGCTCAAACTTCCTTCTTGCATGCGTGCCCCTCCAGAAGCACACACTATAATAAGAGGTAGAAATTCTTTAGTAGCGTATTCAATCAAGCGGGTAATTTTCTCCCCAACTACGGATCCCATACTACCCCCCATAAACTGAAAATCCATAACCGCAATTGCTACGTTAATACCGTCTAGTTGCCCTATGCCTGTTTGAACAGCCTCGGTTAATCCTGTCTTTCTTTGATAAGAGTCGATCCGATTTTTATAAGGCTCCTCCTCCGAATGAAATTCAATGGGATCCAGAGAGACCATGTCTTCATCCATAGGCTCCCAAGTACCCGGATCGATCGAAAGTTCGATTCTATCTGAACTACTCATTTTCAAATGATATCCACATTGTTCACAAAGATTCATTTTTGATTTAAAAAATTTCTTATAATTTAATCCATAACAATTTTCGCATTGAACCCACAAATGCTTGTATTTTTGAGTTACATCCAGATCAGTAGAACTT